TTATTTAAGAAGCTTATGGCATTGGTAAGTTCAGTTTAATTATTATACGAATTATAGAATTAATTATATAATTAATATGAGCAAGAGGATTTCTCTTGCTTTTGGCAGGCATCCCCTACTACTGGGGGGGCCTACTGGGCTATTAGCTCAGTGGTAGAGCGCGCCCCTGATAACTGCGTCGTTGTGCCTGGGCTGTGAAGGCTATCAGCCACATGGATAGTTCAATGTGCTCATCAACGCCTGACCCAGAGATGTGGATCATCCAAGGCACATTAGCATGGCGTACTCCTTCTGTTCGAACCAGGGTTGAAAACTGACTTTTTTTTTACCAGGAGGATAGATGAGGTGATTAAGGTGAGATCGAATGTAGATCAAATTTTCTATTCATTCGTGGGATCTGGGCGGTCCTGGGCAGCCATGTATTTTGGCTACTTTTTCTCGAGAATCCATGCATATCTTATCAGTGTATGGAAGGCTATCTCTCGAGCACAGGCTGAAGTTTTTATTATTAAGCCTAAATGTGTAAAAAAACACCTAACAACACATCTTCACAGACCAAGAACTACGAGATCACCTTTTATTCTAGGGTGACGGAGGGATCATATCATTCGAATTCATGCTTTTTTCTTTGCGTAGGATGCGGGAAATATAGTAAGTATAGGTCCGGCCGGGAGACTTTTTCTTTCTAAACCTAAAATAGTGGATAGTTAAATACTTGCTCGGTCTTCGACTCGTTCAATTACTTACTATGAACAATTTCCGGATCAGTAGATTAGGGAATCGTTATTCGTCTCCTAATAAACGATGAGAAAAGCAGGATCGAAAAAGGATCTTGGAGTGTCTGGGATTGGGTTAGGAGGATCTTATTAATACCTCCTTTTCTCTTCTCATCCAAATTTTGACTTCTTTTCTTGCCGTTGGTGAAGAAAAAGGAAGGAGAGCAAGTACACTTGGAGAGCGCAGTACAGCGGAAAATTGTATGCTGTGTTCGGGAAGGATGAGTCGCTCCTGAATGAAGAGAGAACTTTCATCGAATCATAGGTGCGATTATTTACTTCACGGGCGAGGTCTCTGGTTCAAGCCCAGGATAGCCCACCCATTATGCGCTATGTAGTAGGATTGTTGTCTGCTTCATTTGATATCTACGGGGATATAGCTCAGTTGGTAGAGCTCCGCTCTTGCAATCGGGTCGTTGCGATTACGGGTTGGATGTCTGATTGTTTAGGCGGTAATGATAGTATTTTTACCTGAACCAGTGGCTCACTTTTTATCAGTAATGGGAGAAAGGACCGTAACATGCCACTAAAAAACTCTATTAAGACGAAGATAGACTGTCAAGAATGTAGAGAAGGTAGGGTGGGTAGTTGGTTAGATCTAGTATGGATCGTACATGGTCCATAGTTGGAGTTGGCGGCTCTCCTAGGGATCTTTCTTATAGGATCCTCGGGGAAGAGGATCAAGTTGGCCCTTGCGAACAACTTGATGTACTATCTCCCTTCAACCCTTTTTAGCCGAAAAAAACGGGGGCAGAAGGAAAAGTCATGCCATGGACCGACCCCATCATCTCCACCCCGTAGGAACTACGAGATCGCTCCAAGGATGCTTTCGTCATCCAGGGGTCACAGACCGACCACAAACCCTGATTTGAGAAGTGGAACGCATTAGCTGTCCCTTCTGATTGGGCAGAAAGGGTCGGAGAAGGGCAATCTTTTTAAGATAAGACCAAAGAGTCGGTGGAAAAAAAAAGAGCTTTTTGTTCCTGGTTCTTCCGGAGTTTGAATTCTTAAGAACTTCAAGAATTCCTAGGGTCAACAACTTATTGCTTTTGGGAGGAGTTGCTCTTTGGAGAGCACAGTACAATGAAAATTGTGAGCTGTGTTCGGGGGGAAGGCTATTGTCGATTGTTGACCTTCTATGGTAGACTTAATCAAGAGGGTTCAATAGACAGTGGTTGACCCTGTGGCGGATGCCAGCGGTTCGAGTCCGCTTATCTCCACCCCGTGATGATTCTGCGGAGCAGATCAGTCATAATCGGCAGTTTTATCTATGATTTATTTTCTCGTTCATGGACGTTGATAAGATGCTTTCATGTCTTTAATATTAGTAGCTCCTTAAGACGGCCTTGAGCGGCAAGGTTCAAAAAACTAAGGGCGTACGGTGGATACCTAGGCACCCAGAGACGAAGAAGGGCGTGTTAATCGACGAAATGCTTCGGGGAGTGGAAATTGAGCATAGATCCGGAGATTCCCGAATAGGTTAACCTTTTTAACTATCTGTTGAATCCATAGGCAGACAAGGGACAACCTGGCGAACTGAAACATCTTAGTAGCCAGAGGAAGAGAAAGCAAAAGCGATTCCCGTAGTAGCGGCGAGCGAAATGGGATCAGCCTAAACCGTTAAAACGGGGTTGTGGGAGAGCAATCTAAGCGTCATGCTGCTAGGCGAAGTCTATTTGAAATAGTGGAATACAGCACCCTAGATGGTGAAAGTCCAGTAGTCG